ACTGAATAACTTAGTAAAATAGATATGACTGCTATAGATGGCCCGATATTAAATAAACGAGTATCTCCTCTAGATGGAAGAATATTCTCTTTGAAAAGTAGTTTTGTCCCATCTGCTAGAGCTTGAAGAATTCCCAAAGGTCCGGCATATTCGGGTCCAATACGTTGTTGTATTCCTGCAGATATTTCTCTTTCTAACCAAACAATTACTAGTACACCGAGTGTGATTCCTAATACAAGAGTCAAAATGGGGACAAGCGTCCATATGATCCCATAGACTTCTTTTACGGATTCTAATCTGGAAAAAGAATTGATAGCTTGTATTTCTTTTGTATCAATTATCATTTCAACGATCGACTTCTCCCATAATGATATCTATGCTACCTAGTATTGTCATAATATCAGCCAATTTCATTCTTTTAACTAATTGAGGAAGAATTTGCAAGTTGATAAAACCCGGTGGTCGAATTTTCCATCTCCAAGGAAAAACACTCCGATCTCCTATCAGAAAAATTCCCAATTCTCCTTTCGGGGCTTCGACTCTTACATAAAGTTCTTGCTTGGGTAATTCAAAAGTTGGAGAAGGTTTTTTACTAATAAATCGATAGTCAAAATCATTCCATTCGGATTTTTTTATTCTATCAAAGCGTCGGATTTCTAAATTTTCATAGGGTCCCCCTGGAATCCCTTCCAGAGCCTGTTGAATGATTTTTATGGATTCTGTCATTTCACTCATTCGTACTAAATAACGAGCTAATGAATCCCCTTCTTTTTGCCATTGAACCTCCCAATCAAATTCGTCATAAGACTCATAATGATCAACTTTACGAAGATCCCATTGTATTCCGGAAGCTCGTAACATTGGTCCTGATAAACCCCAATTTAGTGCTTCTTCTGCACCAATAATGCCTACGCCTTCAACTCGTTCTAAAAAAATAGGATTCCGTGTAATAAGCTTTTGATATTCTGCAACCATGGTTAAAAAATAATCGCAAAAATCTAAACATTTATCTATCCAACCATGAGGTAGATCAGCAGCTACTCCTCCGATGCGAAAATAATTATGCATCATGCGCATACCGGTAGCAGCTTCGAATAGGTCATATATCAATTCTCGTTCTCGAAAAATATAGAAGAAAGGGGTCTGTGCCCCAATATCTGCCATAAAAGGGCCAAGCCATAACAAATGCGAAGCGATACGACTCAATTCCAACATAATAGATCTTATATAACTAGCCCTTTTAGGGACTTGAATATTGCCTAGTTGCTCGGGTCCATTTACGGTTATTGCTTCTGTGAACATAGTAGCTAAATAATCCCAACGCGTTACATAAGGTAAATATTGTATAATTGTTCGATTTTCCGCAATTTTCTCCATCCCTCTATGTAAATAACCTAATATTGGTTCACAGTCAATAACATCTTCACCATCGAGAGTAACAATTAATCGAAGAACACCATGCATTGATGGGTGGTGGGGGCCCATATTGACTATCATGAGGTCTTTTCTTGTAGTTGGTGCAATCATAAGTTTTTTCCCGAGTAATTCTTCCATGCATTGCTTAAAGTAAAAAAGAAGAATTTGTCCAAATTCAAAGGAATAAGTTCCAATGGTATCACACTTCAAATTAACGAGTTTTTATTTCTCGAATATTCAATTCACCAATTAATTCTTTATAACGTCCTCTACTTTTTTTTGACAAATAGGCTAGCAGTCGTTGACGTTTTCCCAAAATTTTCTTTAAACCTCTCTGAGATGACGAGTCTTTTTTGTGCAATTCCAAATGTAAAGTAAGTCTCCTTATCTTAGTGGTGAAAATGAATACTTGAAATTCAACAGATCCCCTGTTCTCTTCGTTTTCTTTTTGAGAAATAACCGAAATAAACTTATTTTTGATCATAAAAAAAAATTCCCCTTTCCTTTTTACAAATATGGATTTTATCGATCAGTAATAATAATGCCATTAATTTGAATGTGATATATATAAAAATATAATACTAATTTCTTCATGAATTCCTAATTTTCTGAATTCAAACCAATCAATCTAATTCAAAAGTGGATTTAGATAGAGATAGAAAAAGGATTGATATATTTTCGCATCAAAAATTTTAGACCTAAAATCAAAAAAGTTCTGTTGATTTATTTGTAGATCTAATCGAGACATTCTTCATTTTCTATTGGATATATGAATGAAATGTCAGACAAGAATGTGATCTGTGTATTTTTTTGCTTTCATATACCCCTCTATACTCTATATATAACCCTATATTATATATACCCTATATAAGGTATAGGATATATAATATAAGGTGTAAGATATATAAATTCTATTATCCACGAATTTTCAATCGTGAATACAGATGAATCCTTAACATACTGAAACGACTGCTATTATTGGTATTAAACCAATAACGATTCATACAAGCTAAATCTTCGAATCTATAATTAGGCCAAAGAAAGAGTTTTAATTTCATTAATTGATTTTTCTCTCTATCAAGATGGTTATTGTTATGCGAAACTTGACTGCTATTTTTTCTGTTCTTTCTGTTCCAAAATACTAGATTTCTATCTAGACCATTTCGATTCTTTGAATTGAAACAAATCAGAATTCTGAATTTTCTACGATGTCGAAACGATAAAATATTTTCAGGAACAAGCAAATCCAAATTATTTGGATTTATATTTCCAGTTAGTCTTTGATGTGGTGAAATAAATTCATCCAATTTTTTCTTAGAAACATATCTTTTTTCTTGATATTTTTGATTTGTTTGGTGCTTACTCTTATGAACCAACAAAATACCTATGGTTTGATACATAATAAATTGTCCATCGTTTTTTCCAGCCAAACGAATAGGTTCTATAATAAATATTCCCTTTTTTATCAATTCTGGAAAAGTACAATTCTTATAAATCCACATTATATCCAAATTTAATTCTCCCTTTTGAATCGAGGATATAGTAAATTTTTTTGGTTCTAGCAGTCTAAGCAGAAAACAATATACCTTGATATTATTCATCATTTTTTGGTTCAAATTATCGTCCCATCTAAATTGAAAAAGCAAATAACGTTCCAGGAATAAATCTAGGTGATTTTTCTCTTTTTTCATGTCTGAATTTTCTTCAATATCTTTTTGTTGTGAGAGAACGGATCCTAAATCTCCTCGCTTTGTGGATTTTTCTTGATTTCGGTGCTTTTTATTTTTATTTGATGATCTCAAAAAACTTCTTTTTTGCTTTTCATTGATCTTTTTATTTTCATTACTATTTTCATTTATATTAAAATTTAAAAGAAGTAATTTGTTTGGTATAAACCAAGGTTTCGTTTTATATGCATTATAAAGTAACACCAATTCCGGGAAGAACCAAAATTCCGGATTTCGTATGGAATGCTTTAGCATTTTTTCATTCATTCCCATCCAATCAACAAAAAGGTTGTAGGAGTGTCGTGAATTGATTTTTGGAATCATAAGATAAGAAAGATCTTTTTTATGAATTATTTGAAAATTATTAGTCCTAATTGGACTATTTTGATTCCTATTGACATCGATCGTCATCCAGGCCTCAATATTAATTTTTTGTCTACTATAAAAATTGCTAATTTTCCAATCCAGATATTTTCTATCGGACGTTTTTTCGATAGATAGAATATTGACATAATTATTGATAGGGATGTTCTTCAGCATATCATAAGGGGTGTTTTTATGTGTGTTATAAGAAAGCTCGCGGTTATTATTTCCTTGAAACGGAGATCTATAAAAAAAGCATTCTTCGGAATTAAGAAATTTATATGCTAAAAGATCATATCTAGAGTATTTTTGAAAATTTTCTTTTTTCTTTTTTTTATTTAATAATGTGTATACTTCAATTTTTTTTTGAGAATCGCTTAATAGGTCTTTTTCATATGAATTGCATTTGCTTAATTTTTTCTTTTTAGCTATAGAACACTTATGAGCTTTATTTCGCCATTTTTGCGGTATTAATTTAGACCATCTCATTGGAGATAAATCATATTGATAATGTCCTCTTAACCAGTTTTTCCATTGATTCATTTCAAAACTTGGAAGTTTCTTATCCCCTAATTTTGAACAAACCATTCCTTGTCTTTTCAAAGAATCCTTTATTTCAGGCTTAAGAAAAAAAGTGATTTCTTGATATTGAAGAACAGATCTTAATTTATCCAAGTTACTAACTCGGATTTGTGATAATTTGTAAAATACATATGCTTGTGACATGGAAGATAAGTCATAAAACCTTTGTGAATTTTTTTTAATATTCCTAAGATTTTCAAGTGATTTTTTTATAATTGAAATAAAGGAAAGTAATTTTTTCTTTTTTTTATTAATTAGGTCTTGCTTTCTGTCATTATTGTATAAATATTTATTAATAATTTTTTTTTGAAATTGAAAAAAAAGTTCTCTACTTGTTTTGGGAATATTAATGATAGATAAAAATCGATTTATATAGATTCGTTCAATGAACAATTTCAAAAAAAAAGGTAATTTAAAGATGACTCGAGCATTTTTTCTTTTTACTATTTGCCATTTTTCGAATTTTTTAGCATTATAACTTATTTTTTTAGGACTAATTTTATTATTTATATTAATCTTTGGAGTTACTTTTTTTTTCTCTTTTGTGATTTTTTCTATTTGATTTTGAATTGTCCTTGTTCGATTAGTCAGATCCTTTATTTTTTTTTCTATCATTGCAGAATTTGTAAAACCCGGGGATATAATTTGATTAAATGATTCATGAATTATATGATTGCTGATTATGGAATCTTTTTCTTCTTTAATTTCACTGGATTCATATACTTCTCTTAATCGAAATACTTCTCTTAATCGAAATAATAGAATTTTTAAAAGTTCTTTTATTTTCTTTTTTAAAAAAAGAATCCTTTCGATAACTCGCTTTTGGTTTTTGTTTGAAACTTCTCGAAGTAATTTTATTTTTCCTTTGAAAAATATTAGCACTCGAAAATACTTCCTTTTTAATTTTGTAAT